GAAAATATCTCAAAAACAATGAATTGAAGGATTTGATTACTCAATATTCGAGTGGAATGGATTCACAATAATTCTAAAAAAATTCAGAATTTTCTATTTCATAATCATTCCTAATTTCATTCTAAAAAATAAATAAAGAACCTATACTATCATTATAGTATGGGTTCTGTGATTAATCGTTTGCTATGTCAGTATCTATACGTGTGTATTAGATGTATAAAGCCCTTCTTTCTCTAATTTAGTAATTTAGAGGGAGTTTCACTACCAACACAACGTAATTACACCGCGATTCGTTAGAACAGCTTCCATTGAGTCTCTGCACCTATCCTTTTCCTTTGGGTTCTAGTTTGAGAACCACTTGTTTTTTTCAAAAAAGGGATTTGGCTCAGGATTGCCCATTTTTCATTCCAGGGTTTCTCTGAATTTGGAAGTTACCACTTAGCAGGTTTCCATACCAAGGCTCAATACAATCAAGTCCGTAGCGTCTACCGATTTCGCCATATCCCCATTGTCTTTTTTTTTCTTTGAAACCTGGATTCCTTGTTTAATTTCCTGTATCTCTTAGTTTTTTTTGAATCATTGAATTCATTATTCGACGTAGTTTAGCAGCTCGTCTCTATTCAAGAGACCCCGCTTATTGCAATTCAGCATTGAATTGATTCTACCGTTGATATATTTGCAATTCAATCGGAATCAATATATCCAAAAGTTTTTCTCTCCCCCACCCCCTTCTTTCCTTTTTGAGAATATTCAAAATCATACTCTAACGCTTGATATTAATTCTTTTTTTTTTCTAATCAGAATTCGAAATTTCATTTGTTATAATTCTATCTTTTCCTTAGTGAAATATTAATCCTTAAATTATTAACAAATAAAAAAAATATTTAAAAAAATGTATATAATGCTCGAATGAAAATGCCAAAAGATTCGCATTTTCTCTTTATTATTCATATAGATTATTCTTTTCTATGTATTAGATTATTCGTCCGAGCCATATCAAATTGAAAATATCTGAAATCAAATTCAATATAGAAATTGGAATAGATTCTATTAGAAAAATGGATTTGCGAGTTAGAGAAATAAAAAGAAAGTTCAATAAATTCTATAATCCTATTAAATTATATAATCCTATTTAAGAATATCGTAGAATATCGTTTAGTTAAGCATATCAATCTAACTTTTTCTTTATGTTATGAAATTCTAGTATTTTTTTCTAAGTAGAATTTCCAATTTCGAACTAGTTAATAACTAAGATTAATAATAAAGATCTGCCTTTTTTTGGATTTCCTATATCTATATATATTTCTATTTGTTACACTATTTCTGTTATGTAAGCCCACTTAGCTCAGAGGTTAGAGCATCGCATTTGTAATGCGAGGGTCATCGGTTCAAATCCGATAGTCGGCTTTTTTCTCTATTGATGTTCCATGAACAAGAATCTCTTTTTTTTTCTCCGAATTAAATGGCGAATCCAGAGTCCATTACGTCGTTCTATCTTACAGTTTTGCTAGATACAAAACATTAAAATAAATAATATATATACAAAAAAATCCAGATGTTGATGAAATTCCATTTTTTGTGGTACTTTAGTAGATTTTACTCTGTTTATCCTTTAGTTTAATTCAGTTTTAATTTCGATGTATTCTGTAATGTAAATACAATGAAATTTATTGTGTAAAATGTAATTTCAATAAAAAAAGGAGTCTTCATGTCCCGTTATCGAGGACCTCGTTTAAAAAAAATACGCCGTCTGGGAGCTTTACCAGGACTCACTAGAAAAACGCCTAAATCCGGAAGTAATCTGAAAAAGAAATTCCATTCTGGGAAAAAAGAGCAATATCGTATTCGTCTTCAAGAAAAACAGAAATTACGTTTTCATTATGGTCTGACAGAACGACAATTACTTAGATATGTACATATCGCTGGAAAAGCAAAAAAGTCAACAGGTCAAGTTTTACTACAATTACTTGAAATGCGTTTGGATAATATTGTTTTTCGATTGGGTATGGCTTCAACCATTCCTGGGGCCCGGCAATTAGTTAATCATAGACATATTTTAGTTAATGGTCGTATAGTTGATATACCAAGTTTTCGTTGCAAACCCCGAGATATTATTACTACGAAGGAGAACCAAAGATCAAAATGTTTGGTTCAAAATTCTATTGCTTCATCCGATCCGGGCAAATTGCCAAAGCATTTGACGGTTGATACATTGCAATATAAAGGACTAGTACAAAAAATCCTAGATAGAAAGTGGGTCGGTCTGAAAATAAATGAGTTGTTAGTTGTAGAATATTACTCTCGTCAGACTTGAGCTTAATGCAAAAGGAAAGGTTCATAGAATTTTTTTTCCCTTCCCCTTTCCCCGAATTAAATCGACCTAAGGCTCTTAATTCGTATTTTCCCATTCAGCTAGCAGAAATAGATTAACCTTAGGATCTTTTTTGTTTTTTGTTATATTTTACATACCAAAGTAATTTGCTTTAGAGAATTCCATTAAATAAATGTATTATTGCTCAAAAAAATTGTTATTTGATTTGATACATTGTGATCGGTAACGTTGATGAATTAAGAGAAACGGAAAGAGAGGGATTCGAACCCTCGGTAAACAAAAGTCTACATAGCAGTTCCAATGCTACGCCTTGAACCGCTCGGCCATCTCTCCTACATAACTTATTATGTAAAATAAACTGAGTGAATAGCGAGTTTTTGTATTCCTGCAGTACAGGTACAGCCACAACCGTTCGGGGATTCCATGGCTCTATTCGAAAAATTCTTTTTTTTTATCTAAGTATAAGGATCCTTTTTTTTTTACTAGGAATTCCGCCCCCAAAAAAAGTTTTTCTTTTTGGAAAAACCAAATAAAAAGAGAATGGAAGAATCCTTATTATTCCATAAGAAAATAAAGGAACCAAGGAACCCTAGAATTCTATTTGCATAAGGTATGTTACGCGATACAATCTAAATAAAAAGGGGTATGGGATAATTAATGAAATGACTTTGAAAACGGAAAATAGCTGATGACAGAAGTTGTTGTTGAGAAATAGGAAAGGGGAATGAAACCCAATCTTACTCAAATATTTCATATCTCTTCTTGTCCAAACAGAAGGAAAAGGAGACAATTTGAGCTGAGTGGAAAATCCATACCTTTGTTATCCATTTAGAGCATATGGAGCGATTTATAAGTTTTTATGTTATTTTGTGATAGAATGAAAAGAATTCTATATAGAATGGATTGGGAATTATGCCTAGATCCCGTATAAATGGAAATTTCATTGATAAGACCTCCTCGATTGTAGCCAATATTTTATTGCAAATAATTCCGACAACCTCAGGGGAAAAAAGGGCATTTACTTATTATAGAGATGGTGCGATTTGACTTTTTTTTTTTTTTTAGCCCTACCCGCATCTCAGTCTCACGAGAAAGAGAGGGAGTTCGAATAGAGAGAACCAAATTAGTAAAGGAAACCCACGCTTGGGGAAGGTGAGGTGAACTAACAATTCCTTCTGTCGTGTATCCTCGATTGATGCGGCCTTAGATGCTTCAATTGTAGATTTGAGTATTGAGCGAAAGGTTACACCTACAGGATAGGTTCTGTATTACACTCTACTAGGACCAATAGGCAGCATAGGGGAGAAAAGCACTACACCTCGAAATAGGAATCAACAAGAGAAAAACTTTGTTAGAAATTAACCCTTTCCTGATCGGTATCAGGATTGGGAAGAATGGTTGGGATAGCAAACAACCATCAGGTTTGTACCTTGGATACCCTTATAACCATCAAAGGTCGTTGAAGTGTCTAATTCCTCTAAATAGGAGGCGTTGAGAACAAAGAAATTCCTGGAGCTATCGTTTTCCTCTAGCATTAATAGAATTCATTGGTGTTAAGAAAAACCTCTTGGGGGAAGGTTGGCTAGAGATTTCTTGGAAAAATACCAGCCCCTTTCGATCCATAATGAGATGGGACTAATTCTATTTTCATTCTATAGATTTTTTGCTTAGTACTATGTACAGAAGGGAGGAGCCGTATGAGATGAAAACCTCATGTACGGTTTTGGAACGGAGATTTTTTGAATAGAATGAACGACCGTAACGGATGTTGGCTCAATCCGAAGGAAATTATGCGGAAGCTTTGCAGAATTATTATGAAGCTACGCGACTAGAAATTGATCCCTATGATCGAAGTTATATACTATATAACATCGGCCTTATACACACAAGCAATGGAGAGCATACAAAGGCTTTGGAATATTATTTCCGGGCGCTAGAACGAAACCCCTTCTTACCGCAAGCTTTTAATAATATGGCCGTGATCTGTCATTACGTGCGACTATCTCCACTATAGAAAGAAAGACGAAAAAAAGATGAAATTTTCTAGTAAATACTAGAAAAAGGGCTTTCTACATAGGGATCGTCAAAACAATGATTTTGCCCTATCAGCTGTAGGAAGGAAGAACAATTAACGAGAATCAAAATAAGAAGAAAGTCGAGCCTATACTACTACTCTATGGATAAAGTCTCAAATTGATAGAGAAAGCACCGTAAAGATCAATTAGTGAGCGACTGGGTCGATACAACTAAAAAAAAAACTGCTTAATTATACCATGATATGGGGCAAAATTTAGGAATCCGCTTATGTAATAGAGCCGATCCACTAAAGGATTAAGCAGCGGTGTAGTATCAGATCCCAAAGATAGTAAGTTCTTTTTTCTTTCTTATGGGAAAAGTCTTTTTCAAGGATTCTATAGAAATTTCATATATGAAAGACACGAAACCGAGATAGTTACCTTTCAGAAAATTTGAACGAAGGATATAGGGCTATCTATGCTTCATTCTTCTGAAGGTGGGAGAAAAGATCAGACTGATTATTGCTCAAAATTAGGGTTTGAAACTTAGGTAATTAACTTCTTATGCTTAACCCAAGAAGAAATTGGATCGATTTTTGAGAAATCGAATTCAGTTAAGATAGGGGAAATTAAGATAGCAATTTCTGAGCCGTATGAGGTAGGAAACTCTCAAGTACGGTTCTAGGGGAAGGAACTGCCTATTCCGACCGAGGAGAACAGGCCATTCTACAGGGCGATTCGGAAATTGCGGAAGCTTGGTTTGATCAAGCTGCTGAGTATTGGAAACAAGCTATAGCGCTTACTCCGGGAAATTATATTGAAGCACAGAACTGGTTGAAGATTACGAAGCGCTTTGAATTTGAATAAGACCACTCTTCATTTTCATAAAATGGGCGTTTTAATTGTTGATGCATTAATCAAATAATTTTGGTAGGAAGATCGAATCAAGAATTTCATTATATCCCTTTCTTCTACCTTCGATTTTCTATCATTTCTATTTTATATCATATTTCATAAGTATAAACAATAGGAATAGGCTCTAGAACAGAGGTAATAAAGTAAATAAAAGGTGGCAATCTAAATATTCTACTTCTACCTAAAGGACGATTTTTTTAATAATTCTAAGATTTTTTTAATAATTCTAATGAGTTTCTTGGAGTTTGGAATCGAATAAAAATATTTATATTATGCTTACTCAAGGAAAGTAGATGTAGGGCTTATACCCTAAAAAAAAAATACACTAACTTCTTAAATTAAAACGTAAAAAAAATCTTTTTTTGTTATGTTGGGAAATAATTTTCCCGGATAACCAATGTCCGTTAGGCACCTAATCCTTATGTCATAATAGATCCGAACACTTGCCTCGGATTGACTTCAATATATAATTGCTCCAGTGAATAACTAAAAAAAAAAAAAAAATAGAAGGGTGGTAGATGGAGATAGTAAAGAAAAGGACTAATCATAATATCTATCCTTCAAAGATTCACTAAAAAGACAGTTGGCGAGTCTCTTTGTATGTCTTGTCCGGAAAGAGGAGGACTTAATGATTATTCGTTCGCCGGAACCAGAAGTTAAAATTGTTGTGGATAGGGATCCTGTAAAAACATCTTTTGAGGAATGGGCCAGACCCGGGCATTTCTCAAGAACAATAGCTAAGGGCCCCGATACTACCACTTGGATCTGGAACCTACATGCTGATGCTCACGATTTCGATAGTCATACTGGTGATTTGGAGGAGATCTCTCGAAAAATCTTTAGTGCTCATTTCGGTCAACTCTCCATTATCTTTCTTTGGTTGAGTGGCATGTACTTCCACGGTGCCCGTTTTTCCAATTATGAAGCATGGCTAAGCGATCCTACTCACATTGGACCCAGTGCTCAGGTAGTTTGGCCAATAGTAGGGCAAGAAATTTTGAATGGTGATGTAGGCGGGGGTTTCCGAGGAATCCAAATAACCTCCGGTTTTTTTCAGATTTGGCGAGCATCTGGAATAACTAGTGAGTTACAACTCTATTGTACCGCAATCGGTGCATTGATTTTTGCATCGTTAATGCTTTTTGCTGGTTGGTTCCATTATCACAAAGCCGCTCCCAAATTGGCCTGGTTCCAAGATGTAGAATCCATGTTGAATCACCACTTAGCGGGGTTATTAGGACTTGGGTCTCTTTCTTGGGCGGGACACCAAATCCATGTATCTTTACCGATTAACCAATTTCTTGACGCTGGGGTTGATCCTAAAGAGATACCACTTCCTCATGAATTTATCTTGAATCGTGACCTTTTGGCTCAACTTTATCCTAGTTTTGCCGAAGGAGCAACCCCCTTTTTCACCTTGAATTGGTCCAAATACGCAGAATTTCTTACTTTTCGCGGAGGACTAGATCCAATAACCGGTGGCTTATGGTTGAGCGATATTGCACACCATCATTTAGCTATTGCTATTCTTTTCCTGATCGCTGGTCATATGTATAGGACGAACTGGGGTATCGGTCATGGACTTAAAGATATTTTGGAGGCTCATAAAGGCCCATTTACAGGACAAGGCCATAAGGGTCTCTATGAAATCCTAACAACGTCATGGCATGCTCAATTATCTCTTAACCTAGCTATGCTAGGCTCTACAACTATTGTTGTAGCTCATCATATGTACTCTATGCCTCCCTATCCATACCTAGCTACTGACTATGGTACACAACTTTCCTTGTTCACACACCACATGTGGATTGGCGGATTTCTAATAGTTGGTGCTGCCGCACATGCAGCCATTTTTATGGTAAGAGACTATGATCCAACTACTCGATACAACGATCTATTAGATCGCGTTCTTAGACATCGCGATGCAATCATATCCCACCTTAACTGGGTATGTATATTTCTAGGTTTTCACAGTTTTGGCTTGTACATTCATAATGATACCATGAGTGCTTTAGGCCGTCCCCAAGATATGTTTTCGGATACCGCCATACAATTACAACCCATCTTTGCTCAATGGGTACAAAATATCCATGCTGGCGCGCCTAGCATAACAGCTCCTGGTGCAACAACAAGTACCAGTTTAACGTGGGGAGGTGGCGAGTTAGTAGCTGTAGGTGGCAAAGTAGCTTTGTTACCTATTCCATTAGGAACCGCAGATTTTTTAGTCCATCACATTCA